GTAAAGCAAACAAACAAAAAAAGAAGAATGCCTAACTAATAAATAATAATGTATACAGTAGATATAGAAGGACTAATCCATTTTTTCTTTCATCGACTCAAACATGCCAATATTAGCACTGATGGTGCGTAAATGTAACTCGCTGTTCAAACAACTATTGAGAGTTCCTAAAGCGCCTTGTAAAGCTTGTTGGAAAAATCGTTGTCGGACTTGATTAATAGCTCTTTGTTGTTCAAACTGAATGGTTTCATTTTTGTAATTTTCTAATTGTTCCAAATTTTGAGAAGTTGAATTAATCAAATTCCACTTTTCTCGTTCTATCTCAGAGTATCCATTCACTCGATACTCATCGGCTTCCATTTCTACTTTACGTAAGCGGTCCCTTGCTTTTTTGAGCTGTTCAATGGCCCCTACACGTAGTTCTTCTGAATTTCGAATAGAACTCAAGATCCTCTGTTTTCGATTATCTAATAAATCACTTAATGAAAGTAGATTATCTTCCCATTCATTTCAAAACTTCCATGATCTCTTCCCGAACCAAACATGAATCTTTCGCTTCATTTGGCTCTCACGCCCAGTTACTTATGGAACATTCCCATATGTTTTTTTTATGTAATGGGCCTATCCTCTCTTCTCTATTCGTATTCCCCAATATCCAAATGGATCGTTGATCAAGAACAGAATATTCGGAGGACTCTTCCGACCAGATCAAAATCTGTAATTATCGGCAAAGTTGTTTTTTTTATTTCTTAAAACTTTTTCATCCAAAAAACTATTCTTACTTTATCCACAGGTTGTCAATTCCGCAGTGGAAAAAGGCAAGTGGGTTTCTTTTTTTTTCCAGTAAATGGTTCAAATCGTTTTATCAATATGAGTGTTCTATATCGGATAAATTGCCAATTCTTTTTTTTTGAAACCATCTCCATACTAATATAGTGGTAGAAAGAATACCATATTGCGCCTGGACTTCAAACCCTTTAGCTTTAACCATGTTAATAATGCCACATTATTGGTTGAATTGAGAGAGAATCAAAGTTCATTTACCAATGAGTCACGAAATGCTATGGTTCGTACATATGATTTCTTAATTTATTCAGAAGTAATTCGTGAGAACGTGCGCCTTTCTTTCCTAGTTATAAAAGAAAGTGCAGCTGGTCGGATCCAGCCTATTTTTGAAATAAACAACCCGCACACACTCCCTTTCCAAAAAAGATCAATACACCAAGTACTACACTTAGATTTATTGGATTTGTTGCTAAAATATCAGTATTAAACCCGAAACTCCCGGCGGCTGGCCAGTGACCCAAGGAAACGAAAGAATCGGTTACATTTTTCATATGATCTCCTCTTATAGATAGGACAAACAGAGTTATTTTTTTCTCACTTCGCCCCTTATTTGCTTGCTTTTTTTCTGACTTTCCTTATTTAGTTCGAATTGAATTTTGAAATTGATTATTTACTTTTTATTATTTGAAGTTCCCAATATAAAAAATAAAAATCTTTTATTCTGGGATTAAAGATTAAACAAAAGGATTCGCAAATAAAAGCGCTAATGCCACGACCAGTCCATAAATTGTTAAAGCTTCCATAAAAGCTAGACTAAGCAATAAAGTACCTCGTATTTTACCCTCTGCCTCTGGTTGTCTCGCGATACCTTCTACGGCTTGACCCGCAGCAGTACCTTGACCAACTCCAGGTCCAATAGAAGCAAGCCCTACGGCCAACCCAGCAGCAATAACGGAAGCAGCAGAAATCAGTGGATTCATGATAAGCCCCTCACACCAAAAGAAAAAATGGTAAATGATACAAAAAAACAATGAATTATAACTTATGATCCATTCTATTACTAAGTACTAAGATTGAAGGAACTAAGAACTTCGAATTGAAGTAATGATATTATTGAATCATCAGAACGACTTCGATATCTTGTTTTTAGTTCCTATCCAGGTAGGCTTTATCAATCCATACGACTCGAGTTCGTCCATTTCTTTGCTACGAACCGCGCTTTCGTTACAGACGAAACGGAAGAACTTCTATTGGAATCCTCATCGAAATTTTTCGTGGGATTGGAAAGGAACTAAGATATATGGACGCTTCATCTATAACTAGTCAATATCTAATATCACATATACATGTCTTTCTTTCATAGTGTAAACCAACTATTCACATCTTAGATTCATCCGGATTTGAGAATCCTTCTTTGAAACATACACAAGAGTTGTCTTATAGTATATATACCTAGTTGACTCCCTAACCCTATTTCTTTTTTTCGGAATCTTATTTTGCAATTATTCTTTGCCTTTATCTTTCTTTATCATTATTCCATATAAATACAAACGAGCGGGTTCATTAGCCTGATATCAATACAATATCAGGATTTTTTTGCTCGAGTTGGGCGCAATTCAGTATAATTTTGAGCAATCCTTGAATTCAATCAAATGACAATCCTTCTATAGAACATAGTTTTTTTGTTTAATTGAACGCGATAACTAGATAGCATAACAATTAATTGTGAGTCAAATGGTGACGTAATTTACTGAACAAATCAAAATACCCCTTGTAGGGCATAACCTAAACGGGACGGGAATCTTCGGAAAAAGATCTCTTAGATCTCTTTCCTTTTTTACAATTCCCTAATATTATATCATATTATTTTTTGCGATTACTCAATTATACGTCATAGTTTTATATACTAGGGAAGAGTTTGGCTATTTCTTAGAAAATTGATGCTAATTTTTAGCAAAAAAATGGTTATAATAGAGATTATACCTATTAGAATCCGTAGGATAAGAGTCTTCTCTTTAGAGAACAGTTTCATCACCGTATCAAGAATATCCCGCCTAGACGTAATGTCAACAGTTTAGTAACGGAATCTAAAATTTAGATTTTGAAGGTCTCGAAAGAGATATGAAAAGTTGTATAGACCTTTTGTATTGTGCATATCAAGTAGGACGAAGTATAGACAAATAACTATAACTATCATGGAGAATAAAGTCTATCATTTCTATTATAAGAACTCCAATTTTCATTGGATGCCCCATTAGTAATTAATATACTAAAAAAAAGTCCCGAATAACAATAACAAAAATTTGGATCTAAAAGAATTTCCATTGTATGTATTTGCATTCTATATCCACTAAAAAATACCAGAACCATTCTGAGCTGAGACGAGATCCAAGTAAGTTTGATTAGATGTACTCTCATAAAGAGTCCTCCACCTATAGTCTTTCGTATACTGGGGATAATAAGATTTATTGGATATAGGGGACCACCCATCCCAAGGCATATATCATTGAATATGTAGCTATTTAACGTTCCGTTTTTTTTTATTTTCGGTGTATACATAATAAGGTAAGCCAGGCCGGCCCTGCCTGGCTTTTGCTTATTTTTAAATTTCGTGTCTTTTTCAATCAGAATCTTTCTTTTTTTTTTTAGTTGTTGTTCAACTATTTTTGCGAGCCATAATATTTTGTTAGACTGAAGAATATTAGTAGGAAAAAAGTAATTATTCGAAACTTCGTATTCTTTCTACAAACGGCCCTTATGCCCTCAAGGAAAATTCTATTTTTATTCGTTTTACTTGGCCTCCCATAAACAAAATACTTATACTTGTTCTCTACAAAAAATAACTGGATTGGATGTTCTACTTGATTTAATTTTGAGTCAAGGGAAATAAACCGTGAATATGAAATAACTCACTCAGAACACCCTTTAAAAGATTCCGTGGTACAATTGGATCCAATAAGCCGTTATGGAATAAATACTCAGCCTCTTGTGAACCATCAGGTAACGTCAGATTTAATGTTTCTTCAATTACTCTTTTACCCGCAAATGCAATGTAGGCATTAGGTTCGGAAATAATGATATCCCCCAACATACCAAAACTCGCTGTTACTCCACCGGTTGTCGGTGATGTCAGGATTGATACATAAAATAACTTTTTAATTATTTGATAATTATATGAAGCGGAAGATATTTTAGCCATTTGCATCAAACTCACACTTCCTTCTTGCATGCGCGCTCCCCCGGAAGCGCACACTATAATAAGAGGTAGAGATTCATTAGTAGCATACTCGATCAAACGGGTTATTTTCTCGCCTACTACAGATCCCATACTGCCCCCAATGAACTGAAAATCCATAACCGCCATTGCTATGGGAAGACCATTTATTTCACCTATGCCCGTTTGAACAGCCTCAGTTAACCCTGTTTCTCTTTGATAAGAATCGATACGAGCGTTATAGGGCTCATCATCATCTGAATGAAATTCAATAGGGTCCAGAGAAACCATGTCTTCATCCATAGGCTCCCAAGTGCCTGGATCAATCGAAAGTTCGATTCTATCTGAACTACGCATTTTCACATAAAAGTCACAAAATTCACAAATATAAAGTTTTTCCATAAAAAGTCTCTTATAATTTAATCCATAACAACTTTCGCATTGAACCCATAAATGACTGTAGTTTCTAGTTGGATTGATGTCATTCTCCTGGCTTGTGATAGTTGTTATACTGGAACTTTCACTTTGATTACTATCTCCACTTTCACTATAAATGGGACTAGAGCTGTCACTATCATTGTCACTGTCTACACTTTCACTACAAATGGGACTAGAACTGTCACTATCATTGTCACTGTCTACACTTTCACTACAAACGGAACTGTCATTGTCACTTTCATCGTCGCTACCGTTTGAAACGTCACTATCATTTTCAGAATTACAATAGCCATAAGGGTCAAGATACAACTGCCACTCTAGTGTATTCAGAATTTGCATAATTTTTATTGTTTCTATTTTTATTGTTTCTTCCAAACTACGAAGCATTTCCTTCATCGCACGCTCGCATAGTTCACGCTCAAAATCGAACCGTCCTTTGTCCATATTACCTTCTTGACTCCTCCCCATTAACTTCAAATAGCATCGATGAATAATCATTTGAATATTTGCGAAATAAGCATAAAAAAAAGATCAAATCATTTTGAGAATTCACTAATCACGG